AGATGTTGATTGTAAGTAATAGGATTGTTTACGAAGAAAAACTAATAAAAATTCGAATTCAAATACATAAGAATTATAGAAGAACCAAAAAAATCTTTTATTTTCTTTTGAAAAAGCGTAACTAGATTTATTCGGAGTAATAAAACTATTCCAATTATCATATTCATGGAGAAAGAATCGCAAAAAATGTAAAGATGGCACATCTCGGACCCAGCATTGAAGGATTTGAACTAGGGTTTCCATATGGATGGGATGGGGTATTAATATTTCTGACACATAATTTAAATGTGAAAATTTGTCCTCTAAAAAGGGAAATATTGAATGAATAGATCGTAAATTGTGAGATTTTGGTCTTTCTTTTTCTTTGGAAGAAAATACTAATTGCAGCGAGAATGGAATTTCCACAATGGCTGCAAAACCTTCTGATACCATTTGAAAAAAAAACTGAGAATAAAAAAAATGGTTGCGCCCAATGGATCGATTTTGGTTAGAATCATTAACTAAATAAACCCAATAATTCTGTTGATACATTCGAGTAATTAAACGCTTCACAAGTACTGAACTAGATTTATTGTCAAAACCAAAAATTTCTACGGGTTCGTCAAAAATGGAACCATTTAAACCATGACCATGAGCAAGCGTATAAATATACTCCTGAAAGAGAAGCGGATATAAAAAGTATTGCTGCCTAGATCTATCTTTTTCTAAATATCCTTGTAATTCTTCCATTTACATTTCTCTACTTGAAACAAAATGGAGGCAGGGGTGTTTCTTGGGCTATCAAATGATACATAGTGTAATATGGTCAGAACGAGGTTATGTATTATTGCTATATTTACATTTGACATTATAGTAATAAAAATCTATACCCCGGAGACGGAGAGTCCAATCAACAGATTTCTTTTCCCCTCTTTTCTAAACAATTGGTTTTTGTTCGATATACTGAAAAGAGGTTAATAAATCCTTTATTTTTGCAACCGGATCACTCTTTTGATTTTGGAATCAAATTCTATTCTATTTATCAAAATACTGTTTCTTCTACACATCTGTCTACGCCAATCCATAATAAGGAATAATTAGGATTAAAAAAAAAAAAAGAATCAATAGTCCAACCATGGGAGAACCTTTTCCCGAATCAGGCACTAATCTATTTTTAACATCTAATTAGATCCGGTAATCATTCAAATTAAGAACATAAGCTCGTTGCTTTTTGTTTTACCATAATTGGAGCCATAGAACTCTATCCATTTATTCACTAGACCCAGGTATAAATATGAATTTATTTTGTCCCATTCCAAACACAATATTTTGTATTTTTGAATGATCCATTAAAAATAAAATAAACTTAAAGTTTTCTATTTAAGAAAAAAATTTCATGAAATATTTTATTTTTTCATTACTTTTTCTTTAATGCATTTTTTTTTTATTACGACATGCTGTTTTTTCCTTCATTACCTTTCAGGATCAGTCGTGGTCTTATAGACTCTACCAATAGTCTGGACGAATTCGTCACTTCATCCAAATGTGTAAAAGATCATAGTCGCACTTAAAAGCCGAGTACTCTACCATTGAGTTAGCAACCCATATAAATATGTAGATACGATCGAAATGAAAAATAAAAATTAATTGAATTGCACTAAAGGAACCCGGCAAAACCAAAACATTGAATTAGCAACAAATAGAAAAGAAAGATTTTATAATCAATTATAACCATCAAAATGCAAATACAAAAAAGGGGGCAGATCGGATTAAAAAACAACGGATTTCCTGTAGAAATGTTAAAATTTATTTACTTTAACGCCTATTTTCTTTAGAAAATTTCTTATTTTCATTAAGAAAATATGTCTCGTATGTATAACAGTAAATCCGACAAACCCGCCATTTTTTTTTTTTTGACTGAAGTGAAGGAAAAACCCAATATGGACAAGGAAAAATAGATTTTTTTTATCTATGGTCGAATTATATTTGTTCAATACACCATTGTCAATATGAATGGAATGTTGATAAAACAAATCAAATTAAGTAAATGTAAATCAAATAAGGCCTTGTGTTGGATTGGCACAAGATAAATAATAAAATTGACTCGAAACAAATAAGAAAGAGGTGGAGACCAAATCCCGAGCTCATTCAATCAATAGAGGTATAACAAGCAAAAGGGATCCCACGCTTGTCGCTGGATTTCCACAACAAAAAATCAATAAACTAACTTAAAGCTACTTCTTTAAATTTAAATAATTCTGCCTTCCTTAAAATATCATGAACAGTTACAGTAGGTTGAGCGCCATTTTCAAGGAAATACAGAATAGCGGGAACATTTAAATAAGTTTGATTTTTTATCGGATCGTAAAACCCCACTTTTCGAAGATCTCTTCCTTCTCTTCGGGATCGAACATCAATTGCAACAATTTGATAGATGGCTCATTGGGATAGATATGAATAAACAACGCCCCCCCCCCTAGAAACGTATAAGAGGCTTTCTCCTCATACGGCTCGAGAAGAAAAGATTCTAAATTTCTGTATATAATGGCAAATTAATATACAAAATAAAGAAATCGCATTCGTACTCATAACTCAAGTAGAATAATTCTGAAAGAGTTCAGGGGGAAATCCTTAACCATTCATTTCTTGAGTCGTCTCTAACCTCTTTTGTTTGTCTCGTCTCGAATCTATTTTTATTCCTCATTCTGATCCAAATTGTTAAGACAATTGAAAATAGTGTTTCCTTGTTCCGGAATCTTTTATCTTTGCTTGTTGAAATCATTGGGTTTAGACATTACTTCGGTGATCTTTACTCCTTTTCAAATTCAAAGAGGCAGCAACATACCTTTTGTTTTTTTCTATTCTATAGAAAGAAATACGAATGATTTATTTCTTTATAATACAAATACACTTTCTTTTGATCGAAACGGTTTTATTAATTCTTATAAATCTTACTTTTTTTTTTTATTTTAAACTTATTTGAATTTTCACCTTTCGGTTTATATATTGAGGATATACTTACAAAGTTGGTCCGACTTATTGATTGTCATTAACCCTAGATTCTTCCTCCTGAAAAATGAATCAATCCTTTATGCTCGAGCTTCATCATGTACTATTTAGATTGAAATCCAACAGAAATTAGGTTCTCAGTGGAACAGAACAAACTATGTCGAGCCAGGAGCATCTTTATTTTTATGGAAAATGGTGGATGTAAGAATCCACGGCAGATCATGTCCTTCAAGTCGCACGTTGCTTTCTGCCACATCGTTTCAAACGAAGTTTTACCATAACATTTTTCTAATTTTATTTCGAACCGATATGGAATTGATTCAATTTGGATGAAATCATGAATAGTCATTGGCTCAACGAATATAATATATATATATTATAGCAATATTATAACATTAATTTACTATATAATAATATATACATATAGTCTACATATAGTCTAATAGTATTAATATCTAGTAGTAAAACTTATTTATATCTTCAAAAAATTGTTCGGGACAGTCAATCAGGAAGGATCCCTTTTTTCTCGAACAAATAAACTATAAACCTTACAAAGAAAGACCCTTAATAGAGTCCCAATCCTGAAAATCCATTTTGAAACAAAAAACTATTCCAATGACCTCGAAGGGTTCGGGTTTTATTGATAAGAGAAATTTCTCACACCTCCTCGAGTACCAAGGATTCATACATCTGAAAGATAAAATAAGACCCACTGGTTATGATTTTTTCATATCTATCAGAACCAACAAACTATTCTGACCACGATTAATCGTGGATATTTAAGTAATTCATAGAGCCCTTTCACTTAACCGAAGAATGGCTGTTGTTACTAAAACAGACGAATAGAAAATATAAAAACAATACATATGTTTATTATGGTATATATATAATATGATTATGGAATTGTGGATGGACCTTATTCATTTTTTTTTCTTTCGGATTCAAGAATCTTTTCACCAATTCCATAAAGTCAACTAAATGGAATAGAATACCCCCAATCGCTACATTACCATTACATCGATTTACAATTATCGATTTGAACCAGAGAAAATACAAAAAACGAGGTTCGGATCAATTTGTTTTTCCTAATTTTTAGTTGAATTTTTTCATTCCAAAAATGGATTTTTGGCGAATCATCCACATTCAGGCTATGCTAATATTATCCATATTCATATTGAAGTTAGTTACTCTAAGTAACTAACTTCAATATCATGAAATGTGAATTCTCACATAATTCATTTTGAATAGAAATATCAAAGAAGGGTCTCTTTATTCCCTTCCCCCAAAACCTAAAAAAACTAAAGTAAATAAATGGTATATCCCAATCCTACACTCTATGTAGGGCCTAAGGAGTAGGGAATTTTTAGCACTAATTTAATCACTAGTCGTAAAATTTCTAAACTAAAGCTGGGTTAGGAAAACATTCAAATAAGATATTTATTTCTACCCGCAATTAACACCCGATTACATTTATAAGAAACGATCTGGGACGGAAGGATTCGAACCTCCGAATAACGGGACCAAAACCCGGTGCCTTACCGCTTGGCCACGCCCCATTTATATTTTTATTCGACACTAATAAACAATAATATTAGTATTGTCCATTCGTCAATTCCAGTCCCAATACATATTGGATATCTTGTTGCTAGGATTTCACACATATAAAATGTAGACATATAAAATAAAAAAAAAAAAAATTCATTGATCATTGTATGGAATTCAATTAAGATATTGTATGAAAGTGCAATTCCTTCTCATTTGAAAATGGAAAAAAAGAATTTTTGATTTGGATTTAGAAGAGTTCAAAGAAAAAAAAGATTTTTTTGAACTGCCCCTTTCTTTATTTCCTTGGTTAAAGTAACTCATTCAAAATCAAATTATCTAATCGACAAGAACAAAATGTTTGTTATGCTTAATATCTTTAGTTTAATCTGTATCCATCTTAATTCTGTCCTTTATTCGAGTAGTTTTTTCTTCGCCAAATTGCCCGAGGCTTATGCCTTTTTCAATCCAATAGTAGACGTTATGCCCGTCATACCCGTACTCTTTTTCCTCTTAGCCTTCGTTTGGCAGGCTGCTGTAAGTTTTCGATAAAATCTTTAATACTCTCCTAAATTCATGATTTTTTTTGAGAAAAAAAAGATTCTAAAAATTAATAAGATCAGATAAATCTTACATTATGAACCCTCGATTCAAAAGTGGAAATTTTGTATATTGAATAACTGTAATCATGAATTTGGATCAATGGATTTTCCTGTTCGGACCTTCCAGCAAATAAGGACTTTATTGGATTCTACCCAATATAATACCTAATCGTGGATATATATAACAAGAAATTTTTGATAACGAAAGAATCTTATTACAAATTTCTTTGTAAGAATTACTTTTTTTTTTCAAAACAAAAACACTCCACTTTTTTAGGCTCCATACAAAATGGCGTATGTGGTACAAAAAAAATAGGTAATCTATTCTCCCTTTCAAAAAATGATCTTATCCTGGAGATTGTGTAATGCTTACTCTAAAACTCTTCGTTTATACAGTGGTGATATTCTTTGTTTCTCTATTCATCTTCGGATTCTTATCTAATGATCCAGGGCGCAATCCTGGACGTGAGGAATAAACATAAGAGATTCTTTGTTTTTCCCTACTCTTTTCTTAATTTAGTATTTTATCTATTCCATACAGTTAACTATCATAAAATGAAATCAAGGGATCGAGATTTTTTCGAATTTAAACGTCTCAAGCGAAGAGAGCGGAGAGAGAGGGATTCGAACCCTCGGTACAAATAACTCGTACAACGGATTAGCAATCCGACGCTTTAGTCCACTCAGCCATCTCTCCCAATTAAAAATGGAAAATTTTGGATGTGACGCATAAGGTTGAAGTAAATATTGATCAAAAAACCTTATTTTCCTTCCCTATTCCTTATTACTAGTCTTTATCCTTATTAGATTACGATTCGAGGAATATGTTATAAAAATAAAAAATATATTATAAAATTCAAATAGATAATATCTATCTAATTATATTAGATTTATATCTTAAATATAGCATAATATGTATTAATATGTATATAGTATCATATGATTATGATAATGTATAAACTAAAATAACAAAACAAATATATATATATAAGAAAACCTAGGAAGGAATAGAATAGGAATATATAGGATATCCATATATTTGATCATCAATTAATTTCATTTATATAATGATTCGAAACGGATATCACCGATAGAAAGAATACCTTACTTCTTTTATTTTGTACGAAAGGTTTATCCCCCGGCCCGCTTAAGTACTGGCCGGGCCAGTACTTATTTTTTTGTTCTAATGAATCATTTCTGGATAAAAAAATTGATTTTTGATTTCATATCAAATCATACTTTGACTTTGTTATTGAAGTAGGAACAAGGCAAGAGCAGTTTGCATTCCCATTCCTGCAGTGGGAGTGTATTAATTTTTAATAATTAAAGAATTAAGACTTTCTTATTATTTTTTTTTCCTCACCTCAAGTCTCCTTAGGTAAAAATACATGTCAACAGTAGAATTTGAATGACTCTGATGCCATCTTGATTGTGTTTCACCGCTTTGTTCGACAAATGGTCCATCCATATACAATAATGAAATTGTAGCGGGTATAGTTTAGTGGTAAAAGTGTGATTCGTTCTACTGACAACTTAAATAGTTAAGGGGTCTTTCCGTTTTTTTCATATTCTGGTCAAAAAACTTTATTTCTGAAAAAGGGTTCATCCTTTACCTCTTAATGACATATTTGAGGGCAAATATACATTTTCACGATTTATATCTAAGAGTTAATTATAAATTGAATAAAGAAAAATTGGATTATGGGGTCGTGAAGCATAATTTTTTTTGAATTCGATCAACTCTTCCAATTGAAGTAAGTATGAGTAAAAAATCTATGGATGAAGATACAAAAGTGTATTTCCAATCGTAACTAAATCTTCAATTTTTGTGTCGTAAAAGGGGAATTGAAGCCAATAGCTAGAAAACGATAGTTTTGGTTTACTAGAACCGTCGTCATATTGTTTAAGCTCGGTGGAAACCAAATTCTTTTCCTCAGGATTCTTGGAATAGAAATAGGGAACGAAGTAACTAGACTAGGCGGATTTGATATAAACCTCCTCCTCTAGAGGGATCATCTAGAAAGCAAGTTTTTTTGTATACATTCAGACAGAAAAGCTGACATAGATGTTATGGGTCCGTTTATTCTCTGAGAATATGTTGATTTTCCATAAAGGAGCCGAATGAAGCTAAAATTTCATGTTCGGTTTTGAATTAGAGACGTTAATAATAATCAACCAACGTCGACTATAACCCCTAGCCTTCCAAGCTAACGATGCGGGTTCGATTCCCGCTACCCGCTCCATATTCCTTATTACATTATACATCATCAATTTTGATATACTATGCATCTTTTTCTATTCCCGAAAAAAGATTTTCCTTTCAATCATAATTGCATTTTATCCAAGCAAGAAGGGGGAAGAGTGCGAA